CCGGATAATTCAAATCGAAGCAATTGGATATATGACTCGGGCCTATATGGAATGACCGATCAATAGAAATACTCCAACACTCCGCCTTTGCCATATATTCCATACATCATATACGATTCACTTTCAAGATGCCTTGGTGGTGAAATGGTAGACACGCGAGACTCAAAATCTCGTGCTAAAGAGCGTGGAGGTTCGAGTCCTCTTCAAGGCATAATATAGAGAATGCTCATTCAATGAGCAATTCAATAAGAGATCTCGAATCGGTATATCAACGAGATCTCTTATTGAGTTGGAATAAGTTCGGCAGCGGATCACGAAATCTTGGTGATCTTCTCTATCTAATGAATGAGAAGTCCATTCCGCCCTGCACCCACCCCCCGAGTATATGTTTCAACAGGAATCACACAAAGGTAGATTGATACAATAAAAACCTCTGGTAAAACGCCCGCTCATAACCCAGCAGGGAAAGTACATTACATAGTACGTTTTAGGGATTGGCGACTGACCCATTCAGGCACTTGACGTTCCCAAAATGAATGGGTACTGACTGGGTGATAATAAACCCCTGTTTGGCATTCCAGCCTTCCTTTCAGGGCCTATCCGAAAGAGAATCCAGTACTTCTTGGGCGTGAATATCTGAATAGGACGAACCGCCCCGTGGATATCTTTGCTTCCGAACAAAACAATTAGAATTCGGCTCGGTCAACTGGAATGTGTATTATCCATATAGTAGATCTTCTAATTGATAAGACCCATCGACCTGAGACGAAGAGAAAGGTCTATCTATTTTATTTAGTTATTCAGTTAAACCAATGATTCGTTCTTGGAACAGATAGTAACAACCATTTCATCAGACATGCGTATTTTTTATTTTCCAATGGATTTACATCTTTCATTAATGGAAATTTTTTTATGTAGTGAGCAATAGGCTCTAATAGGCTCTGGTTGTTCGATGTTCAAGAATTCTGGTTGAGGCAGTTCATACCACCCATACATAGTGTTTTGATCTAAGATTTTCATTTTTCCATGTTTCAGCAGTAACATATTGTTCCATGGAGCTAAGGTCAAAAATATGGAAGAAACAAGTGTTTCCACGACTCTACCGCCCAGTCAATTCTGTTCCACTTAATCCCCTCTTTCGTGGCCACATATCTTTCCGGCTAAGGAATGGGAAATCTATCTCCTGTTACATGAATCCAATTTTCATTTCATCCGGGAAAAGCCATCTTTTTCTCAACAATGTCTTTGTCATTTGATCCAATAGCGTTCTGTTAGATAGGAATAGATTTGATAAATACTGATAACTCTCAGATGGAGTATTAGAACGGAAAGATCCATTAGATAATGAACTGTTGGTTCTAAGCCATCTCTGTCGATTAATCAACAATTCGAAGTGCTTTTCTTGTGTATTCTTGATAAACCGGTGTTTAGATATAGATATAGATGTAGGAGGATCTGTTTGGGAAGTAAGAAGTCCCTTTGACATCTCTTCATCTGCAAAGAATTCTCGATGTGAAAACACAGAGACAAAAGGCTCATCTTTGAATAGGAAAAAGAGTGGATCTGCGGGGTCCCAAATGAATTGGCTTATTCGAAAAAAGCCTTGTTCTTTGGAAGATCTATCTCGTGTCTGGTACTGCACGGTTCCACTCTGTAAGAACTCCAACTCTTGAAGCTCATCCTCTTCGATCCGCTTGCCCCGAAATGACCTGGCCCAATAGGGAAATCCCAATGAATTGGGCCTTTCGGGGCAATCAAATAGAAAGCCCCAGGGGTGCCATATTCTAGGAGCCCAAACTATGTGATTGAATAAATCCTCCTCTATCTGTTGTGGGTCGAGGACCCCATCCCCTTCTTCAAATCCCGATTCGTATTTTTCATAGAGAAATCTCTGATCAACGATAGAACAAGATCCATTTTGCATCATATCCATATCTAAGGGATTCCTCGGTTCGGGCCGAAGAAGCAATGTCACTCGATCATTATCAAACTGACTGTAATCTTTTTCTGTCCGTGAGGATCCCACCAGAGCGCCTTCTACTTCTAATAGGCCATGAACTAGATCAGAATCATTCTCAACGAGTCCATAAGAAGTGATCCCATTTTTTTCATCGGGTCCGGGTAGAGACCAAAGATCTTGAGCGACCGACCCGGCAGAACAACTCAAAAGATAAAGAAGTATCATTAATTTCTTCATATTCGTTCCAAGTTCGAAGTACCATTTGTACAAATAAGAACCCCCTTCATTACATGATTTCTTCTTCATATAGATAGATATAGGATCTATAGGGCAATTACTTAGAAGTACATTTTGTGCAACAGCCCTTCCTATCTGATAGAAAAGAATCCCATGATCCTGAATCGATCTTACCTGGGATCGCAAATTCCAAGTTTGTCTATGAAGAGCGGATCTAATTGTATTAGTGTCTATAATTGATTTCTTCTGTGTAATACTAATCGACAAGGCCTCATTGGTAAGTGCTACAAGATCTCGTGCATT